GAGGAGGAGCCTTATAAAGATCGGATTGATTCTTATCAAAGAAAGACAGGATTAACTGAGGCTGTTCAAACAGGCATAGGTCAACTAAATGGTATTCCTGTAGCAATTGGGGTTATGGATTTTCAGTTTATGGGGGGTAGTATGGGATCCGTAGTCGGGGAGAAAATCACCCGCTTGATTGAGTACGCTACCAATCAATTTCTACCTCTTATTATAGTGTGCGCTTCGGGGGGAGCGCGCATGCAAGAAGGGAGTTTGAGCCTAATGCAAATGGCTAAAATATCGTCTGCTTTATATGATTATCAATCAAATAAAAAGTTATTGTATGTATCAATCCTTACATCTCCTACTACTGGTGGGGTAACAGCCAGTTTTGGTATGTTGGGAGATATTATTATTGCCGAACCAAACTCCTACATTGCATTTGCGGGTAAAAGAGTAATTGAACAAACATTGAATAAAACAGTACCCGACGGTTCACAAGCGGCTGAATATTTATTCCAGAAGGGCTTATTCGACCTAATCGTACCGCGTAATCTTTTGAAAAGTGTTCTGAGTGAGTTATTTAAGCTCCACGCCTTCTTTCCTTTGAATTCCAATTCAATCAAGTAGAGTGTACTAAGTTCCATTTTTTATTTGTAGCAAACAAGTAGTTAGCTTATCCGAATCTTATCCGAATCTTAGCTTATCGGAATCAAAGTCACTAAAAAGGGAGTTTTCTTTGGCGACTTAAGATCTAATTGTAGAAAGAATCAAAATCAAAAGTTGCGGATAACTCTTTCTTTATTAAATTCGAAGATAAGAACAAAACACAAAGAAACGAAGAAAGAAATGAATTATCATATGTATCTTTCATGTAGATAGATGAATAAGTTCATTTATTTAGTTCTACATTCCTTGGACTTATTCTATATACTCACTTAGATACTTAATATCTCTAATGAAAAATTTTCAAATTGAATTAATTAATAATAACTACGAATTCATAATAATTACAATTATTAATTATAATTAGTATAAATATAAAATATGATATTAAAAAAAATAAGAACAGGTACAAATAATAAACCGAGGTACCCCATTTTATGACAACTTTCCACTTTCCCTCTATTTTTGTGCCTTTAGTAGGCCTAGTATTTCCGGCAATTGCAATGGCTTCTTTATTTCTTCATGTTCAAAAAAACAAGATTGTTTAGATCTGAGGGGACCCAATCTCATTCGTTTTTTTTTTTTGAAACTTATACTTGTAGCATAACATAGATATTTATTTCGGAAAAGAAATATAGGGTAGAACATATGATTTCTGCCGAACATAAAGGAAAAAGCTCTTATGCCTGCAGAAAATGATCTAATCTAGTAGGTAACTCAATTCTAGCCAGTTTCAAATAGATCAGGATCGCTGGATGCCTAAAATGTAAAGTTGGTCGATCTATATGTATATCAATATGTATATTGGGATCATATGAGGGGTATGTTATTATTTTAGATCTAAACAAATTTGATGAATTACCCCTAAAAGTTCCCATTAAACTAGTGCTAGTTCACACCAAACTAGTGCTAGTTAATGAAAGTTCATTCGGAAACAAAAAAAGTAAAGTCAAAATCATTTGGGGTATTCTCTCAATTTCAATAAAATGCAATCGGATGAAGTATGAGTTGGCGATCAGAACATATATGGATAGAACTTATAACGGGGTCTCGAAAACTAAGTAATTTTTGCTGGGCCCTTATCGTTTTTTTAGGTTCATTAGGATTCTTGTTGGTTGGAACTTCCAGTTTTCTTGGTAGAAATTTAATATCTTTTGTTCCGTCTCAGCAAATCATTTTTTTTCCACAGGGGATCGTGATGTCTTTCTACGGGATTGCGGGTCTCTTTATTAGTTCCTATTTGTGGTGCACAATCTCCTGGAATGTAGGTAGTGGTTATGATCGATTTGATAGAAAGGAAGGAATAGTGTGTATTTTTCGTTGGGGATTTCCTGGAAAAAATCGTCGCATATTCCTGCGATTCCTTATAAAAGATATTCAATCCGTTCGAATAGAAGTTAAAGAGGGTATTTTTGCTCGTCCTGTCCTTTATATGGATATCAGAGGCCGGGGGGCTGTTCCGTTGACTCGTACTGATGAGAATTTGACTCCACGAGAAATTGAACAAAAAGCCGCGGAATTGGCCTATTTCTTGCGCGTACCAATTGAAGTATTTTGATTTTGAGAAAGAAAAGGAACTGGGCTGAAGAACGAATGCTTTCTCAGCAGGAGGGAAAAAACGCAAGAATCCTGTTTTTTCTATAACTAAGTTTAGGATAAACAGATGCAGATAAACCATATCTTGTAAATTCTTTTTTTTCAATCGACCTTTTTATCCTTTCATTTGTGTTCTTTACTACCCAATAAATGGGTTTTCTTAATAATGATAACTGGCCTGTTTCTGTCTTGTTTTGCCGCTAATTTTTTTGAAATATTGGATATTTTCATAGAATAAGGGGTTCTTTCGGCTATTCATCGAAAGGAGACACTTGTTTTGTTTGGAATTTGATGAATTGAGATATCTGGAAACACTTGTATTATTTCTTTAGTCAAATTCGAAGTGGAGTCTTAGTCTATTTCTGTATTGTTTCTAGATTCAAAACAAAATCATAAATAAAATAGATTAATAGGTTTGATACCTTGTCTACAACTCATGTTTCAAAGAAAGGTTCGATTATATAAAGTCGACAAATGGAGTGGGTTAATTAAAAATTGACAGGCAAAAAATGGCAAAAAAGAAAGCTTTCACTCCTCTTTTGTATCTTGCATCTATAGTCTTTCTGCCCTGGTGGATTTCTCTCTCATTTACTAAAAGTATGGAATCTTGGGTTATTAATTGGGCGGATATCGGCCAATCTGAAATTTTTTTGAATGATATTCAAGAAAAAAGTATTCTAGAAAAGTTCATAGAATTAGACGAAATCCTCTTCTTGGAAGAAATGATCAAGGAATACTCGGAGACATATCTACAAAAGTTTCTTATAGGAATCCACAAAGAAACGATCCAATTAATCAAGATACACAACGAGGATCGTATCCATACAATTTTACACTTCTCGACAAATATAATCTGTTTTGTTATTCTAAGTGGTTATTCGATTTTAGGTAATGAAGAACTTGTTATTCTTAACTCTTGGGCTCAGGAATTCCTATATAACTTAAGTGATACAGTAAAAGCCTTTTCGATTCTTTTATTAACTGATTTATGTATCGGATTTCATTCACCCCACGGCTGGGAACTAATGATTGGTTCTGTGTACAAAGATTTTGGATTTGGTCATAATGATCAAATTATATCTGGTCTTGTTTCCACTTTTCCGGTTATTCTCGATACTATTTTTAAATATTGGATTTTTCGTTATTTAAATCGTGTATCTCCATCACTTGTAGTTATTTATCATTCAATGAATGATTGATAAATCATCCACCAATATTAATCCAATTAGAACGTTTCTTACTTTGATAAGTATTAAAAACATTCTATTCGGGCGGTTTTCAGACTATTTTTATACTATAGTATTCCAGTAAAATGATTCCAATAAATAGCAGAATCGTGGATAGGAAACTATACTAGCGACCTACCCAATTTATTGTAGAAATTTTCAGACCAATGATTAGACCATGCAAACTAGAAATACTTTTTCTTGGATAAAGGAACATATTACTCAATCTATTTCCGTATCGCTCATGATATATATCATAACTCGGGCACCCGTTTCAAGTGCATATCCCATTTTTGCACAGCAGGGTTATGAAAATCCACGAGAAGCGACTGGGCGTATTGTATGTGCCAATTGTCATTTAGCTAATAAGCCCGTGGATATTGAGGTTCCACAAACAGTACTTCCTGATACTGTATTTGAAGCAGTTGTTCGAATTCCTTATGATAAGCAAGTGAAACAAGTCCTTGCTAATGGTAAGAAAGGGGGTTTGAATGTGGGGGCTGTTCTTATTTTACCGGAGGGGTTTGAATTAGCTCCTTCCGATCGTATTTCTCCCGAGATGAAAGAAAAGATAGGAAATTTGTCTTTTCAGAGCTATCGCCCTAATAAAAAAAATATTCTTGTAATAGGGCCTGTCCCCGGCCAGAAATATAGTGAAATCACCTTTCCTATTCTTTCCCCCGACCCCGCTACTAAGAAAGATGTTCACTTCTTAAAATATCCTATATATGTAGGAGGAAATAGGGGAAGGGGTCAGATTTATCCCGACGGAAGCAAGAGTAACAATACAGTTTATAATGCTACAGGGGCGGGCATAGTAAGCAAAATCATACGAAAAGAAAAAGGGGGATATGAAATAATCATAACAGATCCATCGGATGGACGTCAAGTGGTTGATATTATCCCTCCAGGACCAGAAGTTCTTGTTTCAGAGGGTGAATCCATCAAATTTGATCAACCATTAACGAGTAATCCTAATGTGGGTGGATTTGGTCAGGGAGATGCCGAAATAGTACTTCAAGATCCATTACGTGTCCAAGGCCTTTTGGTCTTCTTGGCATCTGTTATTTTGGCACAAATATTTTTAGTTCTTAAAAAGAAACAGTTCGAGAAGGTTCAATTAGCCGAAATGAATTTCTAGACTCGCGGATTTATCGACATCAGGTTCGTAAAAAGAACAAAATTGGGGTTGTCAATTCTATATGATCAAAAAAAAATAAATTCTGAAAAACCTTTTATTTACTTGCTCTTTTTCTACAAACTTCGGGGACTCCCTTGTAGCGCACTCTTAGTCATAACGCATTCTTAGTCATAATAGGTAGGTTTTTGTTTGAAGAAGACTATTTTATTTGACTTTAGGGCTTTACCACCCTTTTCTTTGTTCAAATTGAATTGACAGGACTGTGTTACTATTGCCAGATTTCAATGCCATAAAATTGGCATAGAGATTAGCATAAATAAGCGGGTAATCGAACGAACTAGCGAACTAGAAGTGTGGGGAACAAAAAATTCTAGGAGGCATTATTTGTT